GATTTACTATATTGTATTATACTTAATTTATATATTGTTATAAAAATATCTTGTAATAATTATAATATTAGAATTAATAATTTGAAATTAATATCGAATAATATAAAATCGAATTAATTATGAAATTAATATTCAAATTATTTCATTTGAAAATTTATTAATTGTAATTATAATTAATATAGATTGAAGTATATATATAACTTAGTATATATACTAAGTGCTAAGGACTACTAAGTGCAAGGACTCAAGGAATGTAGAACTAAAAAAATGTACTTATTTTTCTTTTCTTTCCGCATGAAAGACAAGATATCTATAATAATAAATTTTATTATTCTTCTTCTTTTGTTCGTCTTTTCTGCTTCTTTTGTTCTTGTCTTCTAATTTAATAAAGAAGACGTTTTTTACAACTTACCGAAAGATTTGTTAGAATCCGATCCAACAGGTATTCTTAGTCAAAACGGGATTCTCGGGAGATATAAAAAGAGACAAAAATCTATATTTTGCTTCACAGCTTAGAATCCAATTGGTTTTTCTTTTGTTTATGCAAAACAGATTTCAGTTGCTACAATGATATGATCAACATATCCTATCTTGACTGGTTTTTTGGATCCAGATAATGCGAAGTGATTAGTTGGTTATTAGTTCTATAGTTATTAGTTCATACTATGGGGAATCTTTTTTGAATCCTAAGCCTAAAAAAACCAACGAGTTACACACTAAGCATAGCAATTATATCAAAAAGTCAATCGAATTTTTATTCAACCCTATAGAATTAAGAGCTTATTTGTTTGTTTTGATTGAAGAGAAAAAAATGAAAGAGACAAAGAAAGGTTTCTTATTATTTTTTTTTGAATAGAAAAATCCAATTAGATTATTGTTCTTATCTAATTCGAACAACGATCAATCGGATTTAAATTCCCTTATTCTAAGGTAAAAGTATACCTTAGAAAAAAACTGCATATATTTGGGTAGATCCCTCTTATATACTTTCGAAAATCCTACTTCCAAAGACCTTGGAAGTAGGATTTACTTCTAAAAATCGAGATGTTCATCGAACCTGAATAACATCTCGATAAATTGAATAAGAGCGGTAGATTTCAATTCGTCTGGAAGTATTATTTGTGCAGGAGTTCGGCTGGTTAAAAGTTCATCTATTAGTAAATTGCGGTTCCACCTAGACCTAGACAGTTGATATATGCCTACTTTCTTTTCCCAGATCGCGACAATGAAAAACGCTTTGAGAAAGAGCAGAATATATGCTGTTCCCATCGAAAGTAGTTTTTCTACTTCAGAAGTATCCGGGTCGTTTGCATTTCGTGCATTTAGCCCGGTACAGTTGTGACGATTCATCTTCATTTTTAATGTCACATGGTCCTTGAAGTCACGCGCAGTGCTCTGCGTTTGCTCGAGATTCTGATTCGGATGTTCATCTCGAATCAGAATTATGTATTTGCGAAAGCAATCTAGATATCTTTCGCAAATAGAAAATTCACAGTCTATGAATAGCCACTTCTTGGAAGTCTCATGGTCTATCCAGTAGAAAATGAATATTCGCAAATAATTCGAAAAATACGGAAAATTCTTGAGGGAATTTTGCGTAGAATCGGGTTTCATGAGTTTCTCTTGGAAAACTTGATCAATTTCATATTCCCTATTTAGAACGTTTTCGAAACGATCTAAAATTTCATTCCATTTTTCGAATTTCTCATCATTATTCGAATTTTCTTCATTTTCGGAATCGTTTTCTTCATTTTCTGAATCTTCAGGATTGCCCTCAGATTCGTTCAAACAATTTCTTAAACAAATAATGGTTCGATTGCCCGGGATGGAGTTAGACTTTGTATATTGCACCTTTAACACAGCGGTGGCGGTGGTAAATAGTGTGTAGCTACTGAAACTTAAAACGCGAACTTTTTTTTCTTAGCATAAGGGTCGCCTCCTACTAATGAATTATAAGTATCTATATTTTGTATTAACGACGAGATCGCTTATCGACTTTCGTATGTTTTCGGAAATTCGAAGTAGGTGCAAATTCTCCCAATTTGTGACCTACCATACCATCTGTTATATAAATAGGTAAATGTTCTTTTCCATTATGGATAGCAATAATATGGCCGATCATTGCGGGTATAATGGTAGATGCCCGGGACCAAGTTTTTATTATTTCTTTTTCTTCTTTCTTTTTCTTCTATATAGATTTCGAATTTCTTTTTCTATGGAATTTTTATATTAATATTCCAATTAATATATGGTCTAACCTTCCCGACCACAATTTTTCTTTTAAAAAAGTCATTTTACCAATTACTTGTTGACTTGGTTGAATCCAATTCATAAATCAAACAAAGGAAAGAGTGTAATTGTTTAACAGATATATCAAATGGAGAATTCTTTTTAAATAAAAACGTGGGAGGATTAGATCGAATGCTCCCTGCGTGAATAAAAATTCGGTCTGTTGGACACCTTCAGGGACTTCTATATTCAACGTTTGTTCAATTACTCTTTTACCCGCAAATGCAATGGTGGCCTCGGGTTCGGCAATAACGACCTTCCCCAACATACCAAAACTAGCTGTTACCCCACCAGTAGTAGGAGATGCGAGGATTGATGTATAAAATAGTTTGGCATCTAATTGATAATTATATAACGCACAAGCTATTTTACTCATCTGCATCGAGACGTTCATCGAATCTGAATAAGATATCAATAAATTCGTTAAGAGCGGCAGACGACTTTAATTCGTCTGGAAGTAGTATCTGTCCGGGAGTTGAGCTGGTTAACAGCTCAGTAATGAATTGATCTAAAACGTCCTCCCGTATAGACTGTAGCTTTAGGCCCGCCCATTTTTGTCTCCAAATGGCGACAATGAAAAAGGCTTTCGTAAAGAGCTGAATATATGCAGCTCCCATCGAAAGTAGTTTTTCCATTTCAGAAGTATCCGGGTCGTTTGCATTTCGTGCATGCCCCGCTATACAGTCGTAATGAGTCAGATGCCGAAGGGCTGTGACATAGCCTAGTAGGTCACCCGCAGCGGTCTGCATTTCTTCGAGATTTTGATTCGGATGTTCATCTTGAATCAAAATTAGCGATTTTTTGAACCAATCCCGGTATTGGTCCAATATATTAAACTCCTTTTCTACGAATAGAAACTTTTTGGAAGTCTCGCGTTCTATCCAGTAGAAGATGAACATCCGCAAATAATGCGGAAAATACGGAAAATTCTTGAGGGAATTTTGCGTAGAATCGGGTTTTATGAGTTTCTCTTGCAAAACCGGATCAATTTCGGATTTCCTATTATTTAGAACATTTTCGAAACGATCTAACATTTTTTTCAATTTTTCTAAATGATTATTCCAATTGTCGTCGTTATTTTGGGAAAATTCCGGGTAGCTCTCATAGCCATTTATTCGGCTCATAAAGACTCCTTTTATACTTAGATTTATTATTTATTTTGATTGTCATTATTTATACTTATTTGATTGATGATTTAGTTTTCAAAAATAGTTAGTGATATTATTTAGATTATTTAGTTATAAAATAAGTGATTCCATTTATCTTTTTGCTCATCTATATTATTTCGATTATAAAATAAGTGATTCGATTTCTCTTTTTAAAAGATAGAACAAAACAATAAGCGTTTCGATTAATAAGTGATTCGATTTCTCTTTCTATCTTTCTAAAAGATAGAATAGAACAATAAGTGTTTAGATAAGTGGTTACATAAGTGTTTAGATAAGTGTTTAGATTTCTCTTTCGAAAAGGTAGAATAGAACAAAAGAGGAAATACAAAAAGTATAGAATATAGAAACTTTCTTTACTTTTTGTATTTCCTTAATTAAATTTTGTTTAATTTAGGGAGAAATTCTTTTAAAATCTCCGCCTTTTTAAAAATATCCTGAACAGTTTCTGTAGGTTGAGCACCCTTTTCAAGGAAATATAGAATAGCAGGAACATTTAAATAAGTTTGATTCGTTATCGGATCATAAAAACCCACTTTCCCAAGATCTCTTCCTTCTCTTCGAGATCGAACATCAATTGCAACGATTCGATAGACGGCTCATTGGGATAGATGTAGATGAATAATACCCCCCCTAGAAACGTATAGGAAGTTTTCGCCTCGTACGGCTCGAGAAAAAATGATTCCTAGTTCTATTTTTTTATAAAATAAAAATGGCAAATTGGTCTATAAAACGATCAAATCAATTAGATTATGATTGAAGTCCTTTTTTATTCTTCGTTCCTGAAAACAAAAAAAACCATTCGTACTCATAACTCAAGTTGAATAACTCTCAAATAGCTCAAAGGAAAATCTTTAGGCATTTCATTTTTTGAGTGGTCTTTAAACCCCTTTCCTTTTTGTTTGTCTCGTTTACAAATCTATTTGTATTGGATTTTTTTCTGGTCTAGTTATTGAGACAATTGAAAGGGTGTTTCCTTGTTCTGGGATCCTTTATCTTTTCTTTGTTTTAAATCATTGGGTTTACACATAACTTCGGTGATTTTTAATCCTTTCAAAATGGCAGCAACCTACCTTTTTTTGTGATTTCTTTCTATCTTTTATCAAAGAATCATACAAACGGTTGATTTCCACGCGATACATTTTGTATCGAAAGAGTTTTGTCAATTCTAAGAAACTTTCCTTTTCGATTGGAACCCTTTCCATATCGAAAATATACTTACGAAGTTGTTCCAATTTATTGATTGGCATTAACCCTAGATCCTTGCCCCTGAGAAATGAATCAATACTTTCTACTCGAGCTTCATCATAGACTATTTACATTACAACCCCCCCAAAAAAAAAAAATAAAGGAGAGGTTCTAGTGGAACAGAACAACCGATGTCGAGCCAAGAGCACCTTCATTCTTTTATAAAGTGGTGGGTGTAAAAATCCACAACGGACCGTGTCCTTCAAGTCGCACGTTGCTTTCTACCATATCGTTTCAAACGAAGTTTTACCATAACATTTCTCTAATTTGAAGCCGGTATGGAATCATGAATAATCATTTGTTCAGTCGGTAGGAACAAGTTTTACCCAGAATTCCCCTTGATTATTGTATAACTATTCCGGCTATAATTTTCATTATAAGTTAAGGAAGATAAAATACGAGCTTGTTTTATAGCAATAGTAATTAATCGTTGTTGTTTCAAGGTCAATCTATTCACTCGTCTATCAATCTATTCAATCTATTCACTCGTCTAGATAATATTTTTCCTTGTTGACTAATAAATCGATTAATTACACTCATGTTTCTATAATCAATTCGATCCCCCGATTGAATCGGGGGTAAACGCCTACGAAACCGAATTTCGGATTATCGGCGTCTAAAGAACTGGATCGCGTAGTAGAGTAATAACGCGCACCAGATTATCCGACTTTCAACACCACCCATAATCGGTTTGCCTAATGCACGGTTATCGAAACCGAAATAAGGGGGTGTACCCTTTACTACGGTCAGGGGCATTGCGTCGTAAATAGCCTCTACTAGCTCCTCTTCATTATAGAAAGAAGTTTCCGTGTCAATTGCTTTCATTCCCACCGTTATATGACGATATGAAGGAGCATGAGCTAGAACTCGATTAGTGCCTTTTAGGAATGCTTTTACCTGGCATCGCGCAGTAATTGGTAACCCGTTATTATCTATACCTTCAACTACCAGAGCGTTATAAAGCTTTGGCATCTTGCCCGACGGAAAGTAGATTTCTAGGGCTGGACCAATCATTTTAACCACATATCCGACGTTTTTTTCTTCAATACCAGAATCGCCAGGAACACAACTAATTGGATTTTTAGTATCCATGTTTTCTTTTTTTTGATTCGAATTTAATTTTGCAAATTGAACAGCCATTCGAATTTTAAATGAAATTCGAATGAATTAAATAACTTATTTATACAGACATAGTCAAGGGGCCCTCTATGATCGATGATCATAGAAATGAAGGGATATTTTAATCCTTACCAACTTGATCTTGTTGCCCCTGGCAACAAACATGCGTGAACCATTTCACGAAGTATGTGTCTGGATAGTCCAAAGTCTCGATAGTTAGCTCTCGCTCTTCCGGTCGAAAAACAACGTCGACGAAGGCGTGTAGGTGCACTATTCCGCGGTGGGGATTGTAACTTTCCATGAATTTCTAATTGTTTACTTACCGGTAGAAAGAGTTTCTATTATTCTATTTTTTGCTAAATTGGGTAATTTCATTTATCTTAGCCCTCCTTTACAGACTAGGACAAAGAATTGAGCCAAAATGAAGATAATGATAAATTTGTCAAATTTACCCAGTGGTTTTTTTCCCCAGTTAATGGAAGCCGGATTGCGAATCTCCCCAATGTACATGGTTGTGCTGCTACCTTCAAACGTTTCAGTTCTACCTTTCAGAGCACTTAGAGGCCCTTTTGTATCTAACACTTCCATCCCTTCCCTTAAAGTATCTTCTTTCCCAGCCCCAGCAGACATTAAAATTATAGCGAGAACTCGATTATTTTCAAGGATACGCTGGACTTCGCAAATGACATAAGTATAACCTACCCCACCGGGGTAGCTTTCCTTTATAATTAAGGCGTTCAAAACCTTAGGCATCTTGTCTGGCGGAAAACCGATATCCAAAACAGTATCAATTTGTTGAAGAAGATATCCAACATTTTTTTCTTCAATACCAGAATCGCCAGGAACACAACTAATTGGATTTTTAGTATCCATGTTTTCTTTTTTTTGATTCGAATTTAATTTTGCTTACTGAATAACATGAAATATTTCCCAACTTCTTTTTTTATTGACTTTATTTTTTTTTTTTAGATTGAACAGCCATTCGAATTTTAAATGAAATTCGAATGAATTAAATAACTTATTTATACAGACATAGTCAAGGGGCCCAAAAAATTCCCATTCGGATTCTTCTTCGAAGTCGCCTTTTTCTCGTTCAAAAATGTAATCGTCTGTTTCCCACCAGTCGAATCCTTCTTCTACGCCTAAGGATTCTTCCAAATCCATTTTTTCCTCTATTTCTTTGAGGTAGGCTTTTACCTTGTTGAAGGCCATTCTTTCTTTTTGTAAGTCGCCTTTTTGCAAGAACAAGAACAAGTTTATTTTTTCTTCGACTTCAGAAACTAAATTCTCAACTTTGTCGAATAAGTTGCTGTTGCTTTGTTCTCCCGAAAGGGGTGGCTTCATAAATAGAACGATCAGTAATCGAATTATGCGTCTGTTAAGTAGATCCCTTTCTCTATTGTCTGGATTATTATCACTTTCTTGATCATTTTCTTTTTCATTTTGACTTTCATGATCATCGTCATCACCGGCATGCCACCCACAGTCATCCCACCTAGGGTCTTCCTGGGCATCCCACCCCTCGGCATTATCCCAATTATCTAAATTCGCGGAGATTCTTGTATCCCTCGATTTAATACGTTTTTTGTAACCTAATAAAATAGAAAAACGAGGGAAGGGAGCCATGGTAAAGAAATTACCAAGCGCGGTCTTATCAATGGCACTGAATTTGAATTTAGTCGCATAAGTATTAGTTAAATAAAGATAAAGTAAATTTTTGTTTTGCATAGAATAGGAAGGGTTCTTTTTGGGTTCACGAAAATTTTCAAAGAGTCTAAATACTTACTAACATGAAACGAATAATTGAAAGACATAATACTAAGCCGTAACATGAGAAATCAGACCGCATTAAAAAAAAAAAGAGAAAGTGGCAGGCCTAGAAAAAGAAATGGATTCAGCAGAATATTGTAATGAATATTCTGACTTACTTGACCCGACTTATAGCTTTTTTGTTCGCATATAAAGCGGATTCGAAATTCTCTTTCATTCCACCTGTACCCGGGCGAATATGAAGCGCCCGGAGACTGTCTGTCTTTAACAATGAAGAAAATAGTGTATGGTTCCATAGATCTCGAGGAAATCTAAATATGCCAAATATTCGAAATCTTCTGATTGTAGAAGTCTCTTCCACTTGGAACTGTGAGTATCTTTTATAATGATTAGAAGATCCTCGATAGTATAGATCTTTTCTTCCATGAAAAAACTAGTTATTCGGGTAGATAACTTCAATTCTGAAATAAAGAAAAAAGCCGGGTCTTTTCTTTTTCTAGAGATATAGACTATCAACCTATACCACCACGGTTTCAGGTTCAGTTTATCAAAGTTACAATAGAATAAGGCCGTTAAAGCCCATGAATTATTAATAAATTCGTCTATTTTTCTGAAAATTTCTTCTTTTTCTTTCTTGTCCAAATCTTCTATTTCTAGGAGGTACTCGCGATCGTAGATTACCACCATTATTAATAGATTAAGAGAAATTAGTTCTTCTTTTTTAATAAGTACATCAGCTACTCTTTTCGATAAGCCTAATTTGCGAAGAGGGATATATCGTGGATCCTCTTTCCCGAACACAATAAGACGGCAAATTGTTTTCTTTAGTGAAACCCACAATATACGGAAAAAACAGAAAAAAGCCAGAAAAATAAAAATTCGTGAGATTGGGCGTATTTGTAAAATACGCCCTTGTATAACGAAAATTCTCATAGTGGTCCCTCCAATCCACTAAAAATATTTTTTATTGAAAAGAATATATTCTAACTTGAATATATAGTGATTGTCAAGTATATGATCGATAATATATCTTATTAGAATCAATTCTATTTCTTTTTTTATAACAATAATAATCTAAACTTTTTAGATAGAAATAGAAAACTATATGATCGATGATATATCTTATTAGAATCAATTCTATTTCTTTTTTTATAACAAAAATAATCTAAACTTTTTAGATAGAAATTGTCAACTATATGATCGATGATATATCTTATTAGAATCAATTCTATTTCTTTTTTTATAAAAAAAAGAATCTAAACTTTTTAGATAGAAATTGTCAAGTATATGATCGATCGTATATCTTATTATAATAGATTCTTAAATAATATGGATTCGAATCTAATCGCCCTATAGAAATATTAATATACAGATTTCATTTCAATTGGAATTTGGTTATTCACCATGTACGAGGATCTCTACTAAGCATCCATGGCTGAATGGTTAAAGCGCCCAACTCATAATTGGAGAGTTCGTAGGTTCAATTCCTACTGGATGCATGCTAATGGGACCCTCTACTACGTCTATAGAAATATCTGATTCTCTATCTTATTGTATATATATAGATTAATATTGTAATGTAATGAATATTCTGACTTATAGCTTCCTTGTTCGTCTCCTAAGTATAAGATAGAGATATATTTCTTTATTTCGAATTTCTTTATATACGATTTTCATTTATTTATATACGATAGGTCCCGTTTGGTTTGGTTCTCTTTGGGATGAGAAATGGCCTACTTAACTCAGTGGTTAGAGTATTGCTTTCATACGGCGGGAGTCATTGGTTCAAATCCAATAGTAGGTAGAGTATTGCTTTCATACGGCGGGAGTCATTGGTTCAAATCCAATAGTAGGTAGAACTTATTAGATACCATTGACTCTGGTATCTAATAAGTTTTTCTACTCGCCTTCTTTTTTTATTGACTTTATTTTTTTTTTTTTTTCGTTCCATTAAAATCGCAATCGACTACGAAATTTAAATTTCGTAGTCGATTCCTTTTTCTTATTAATCGGAAAAAAATTCCCATTCGGATTCTTCTTCGAAGTCGCCTTTTTCTCGTTCAAAAATGTAATCGTCTGTTTCCCACCAGTCGAATCCTTCTTCTACGCCTAAGGATTCTTCCAAATCCATTTTTTCCTCTATTTCTTTGAGGTAGGCTTTTACCTTGTTGAAGGCCATTCTTTCTTTTTGTAAGTCGCCTTTTTGCAAGAACAAGAACAAGTTTATTTTTTCTTCGACTTCAGAAACTAAATTCTCAACTTTGTCGAATAAGTTGCTGTTGCTTTGTTCTCCCGAAAGGGGTGGCTTCATAAATAGAACGATCAGTAATCGAATTATGCGTCTGTTAAGTAGATCCCTTTCTCTATTGTCTGGATTATTATCACTTTCTTTATTATTTTCTTTTTCATTTTGACTTTCATGATCATCGTCATCACCGGCATGCCACCCACAGTCATCCCACCTAGGGTCTTCCTGGGCATCCCACCCCCCGGCATTATCCCAATTATCTAAATTCGCGGAGATTCTTGTATCCCTCGATTTAATACGTTTTTTGTAACCTAATAAAATAGAAAAACGAGGGAAGGGAGCCATGGTAAAGAAATTACCAAGCGCGGTCTTATCAATGGCACTGAATTTGAATTTAGTCGCATAAGTATTTTTTAAATAAAGATAAAGTAAATTTTTGTTTTGCATAGAATAGGAAGGGTTCTTTTCGGGTTCACGAAAATTTTATTTTTAAAAGTATAAATAAATACTTACTAACATGAAACGAATAGTTGAAAGACATAATACTAAGCCGTAACATGAGAAATCAGACCGCATTAAAAAAGAAAAGATAAAGTGGCAGGCCTAGAAAAAGAAATGGATTCAGCAGAATATTGTAATGAATATTCTGACTTACTTGACCCGACTTATAGCTTTTTTGTTCGCATATAAAGCGGATTCGAAATTCTCTTTCATTCCACCTGTACCCAGGCCCTTTATATTCGCCCGGAGATTGTCTGTCTTTAACAATGAAGAAAATAGTGTATGGTTCCATAGATCTCGATGAAATCCAAATATTTCAAATATTCGAAATCTTCTGATTGTAGAAGTCTCTTCCACTTGGAACTGTGAGTATCTTTTATAATGATTAGAAGATCCTCGATAGTATAGATCTTTTCTTCCATGAGGAAACTAGTTATTCGGGTAGATAACTTCAATTCTGAAATAAAGAAAAAAGCCGGGTCTTTTCTTTTTCTAGAGATATAGACTATCAACCTATACCACCACGGTTTCACTTTCAGTTTATCAAAGTTACAATAGAATAAGGCCGTTAAAGCCCAAGAATTATTAATAAATTCGTCTATTTTTCTGACAATTTCTTTTTTCTCTTTCTCGTCCAAATCTTCTATTTCTAGGAGGTCCTCGCGAGCGTAGATTACCACTATTATTAATGGATTAAGAGAAATTAGCCTTTCTTTATGAATAAGTACATCAGCTACTCTTTTCGATAAGCCTAATTTGCGAAGAGGGATATATCGTGGATCCTCTTTCCCGAACACAATAAGACGGCAAATTGTTTTCTTTAGTGAAACCCACGATATACGGAAAAAACAGAAAAAAGCCAGAAGAATCAAAATCTGTGAGATTGGGCGTATTTTACAAATACGCCCTTGTATAACGAAAATTCTCATAGTGGTCCCTCCAATCCACTAAAAATATTTTTTATTGAAAAGAATATATTCTAACTTGAATATATAGTGATTGTCAAGTATATGATCGATAATATATCTTATTAGAATCAATTCTATTTCTTTTTTTATAACAATAATAATCTAAACTTTTTAGATAGAAATTGTCAACTATATGATCGATGATATATCTTATTAGAATCAATTCTATTTCTTTTTTTATAACAAAAATAATCTAAACTTTTTAGATAGAAATTGTCAACTATATGATCGATGATATATCTTATTAGAATCAATTCTATTTCTTTTTTTATAAAAAAAAGAATCTAAACTTTTTAGATAGAAATTGTCAAGTATATGATCGATCGTATATCTTATTATAATAGATTCTTAAATAATATGGATTCGAATCTAATCGCCCTATAGAAATATTAATATACAGATTTCATTTCAATTGGAATTTGGTTATTCACCATGTACGAGGATCTCTACTAAGCATCCATGGCTGAATGGTTAAAGCGCCCAACTCATAATTGGAGAGTTCGTAGGTTCAATTCCTACTGGATGCATGCTAATGGGACCCTCTACTACGTCTATAGAAATATCTGATTCTCTATCTTATTGTATATATATAGATTAATATTGTAATGTAATGAATATTCTGACTTATAGCTTCCTTGTTCGTCTCCTAAGTATAAGATAGAGATATATTTCTTTATTTCGAATTTCTTTATTTATATACGATATTTTCATTTATTTATTTATATACGATAGGTCCCGAGAATATTGTAATGAATATTCTGACTTACTTGACCTGACTTATAGCTTTTTTGTTCGTATATAAAGCGGATTCGAAATTCTCTTTCATTCCACCTGTACCCAGGCGCTTCATATTCGCCCGGAGACTGTCTGTCTTTAACAATGAAGAAAATAGTGTACGGTTGTATAGATCTCGATTAAATCTATATATGCCAACTCTTCTGATTGTACAAATCTCCTCCACTTCGAACTGTGAGTATCCTTTATGATGATTAGAAGATCCTCGATGGTATAGATCTTTTCTTCCATGAGGAAACTAGTTATTCGGGTAGATAACCTCAATTCTGAAATAAAGAGAAAAGCCGGGTCTTTTCTTTTTCTAGAGATATAGACTATCAATCTACACCACCATGGTTTCACTTTCAGTCTATCAAAGTTACAATAGAATAAGGCCGTTAAAGCCCACGAATTATT